ATGAAGGAGATTCTCATATTCCCACAATTTAAGTAGATGCGAGATCTAGAAGTCCTCCTTTCGTAGTTGTAGAAGTGGTTTTTTGTTGGAACCCTTTTTCATTTTAAAGAATTGGTTAGTCGTCCAGTAACAAGTAAAAGTACTAAATCGTATTCGATGAAAGAAAGAGAACAAAGAAAATTTTGATGCATGCATTGTTGTATTAGATTGAGATCCAAAGGTTCTTTTTTGACCTAACTACAAGGCTTTCTAATATGGAAAGAAAAAATGTATAACCTATCAAGGAAAAGATAATAGAAATGACTAGTCTTAGAATCTAGTTGGACCCAAATCCAAATTTTCTTTTTTCGAGTGATCGTGTAATAACTTTTTTCTTCTCACTCATTCAAGATATTATGTGAATGAACCTATTACGGAATCTAATGAGTTCAAATTCAAGTCAAAATTGGATTTTTATTTTATAAGGTTACTATTCATTCTAAAAAAAAAAAAGGATGCCATACAATTCAAAAATCAAAGAACTGATCAAAATAGAAATGATTTTCTAATTGGATTTCATAATGATTCAAAAAGTGTTTCATTTTTGAATGAAGTTACACAACCCAGCTCTTTTTATTAGTTTCTAAGTTGAGTTTATAGTTTACCCAAGAGTTGCTCAATGAATTCGTTGATTGGAATCGCGGGAGGGGGAGATGTCGCAGATGATGAATCAATTTCTTTTTATACACCTGCCACTTTATCTTTGTTAGTGCTGTCTATAATGATAGAGGCATCAAAAACTTTCAATTGAACTTATTCTTTGTATTGGTATTTTTGCTTATCTCTTATTTTGCAAAAATGGAAACTTAGGTAAGTGCTTTTTGATAAAGATATGTATAAAAAAGAATATATTTCATTTAGCTTCTTCATGCCTACTATAACTAGTTATTTTGGTTTTCTACTAGCGGCTTTAACTATAGCCTCAGTTCTATTTATTGGTCTGAGCAAGATACGGCTTATTTAAAATTCATATTTGAAATGCACAATTCATAAAAAGAAATCTTTCTGTGAGATTTCCTGTATTCTATAATTATGTACTATGGATTCTATAATTATGTACTATGTCAATTGACAATTCTTGGTCATTGAGATTCAATGATAATTCGGATTAATATTTAGGTATAGATATTACCTCTTTTTTTTTCTCCTTTCAAACAAATTAATGATTGAAGTTTTTCTATTTGGAATCGTGTTAGGTCTAATTCCTATTACTTTGGCTGGATTATTCGTAACTGCATATTTACAATACAGGCGTGGCGATCAGTTGGACCTTTGATTAATTAACATCTCTTTTTTTGATTGACCTCCTCCTTTTTTTAATACACAGGAGGTCAAATTCAGATTGCTGCTCAAGTTAGTGAAGCTGTTTCAGTCTAATTCGATCTAAGAAGAAGGGAATCACGCTCTGTAGGATTTGAACCTACGACATCGGGTTTTGGAGACCCGCGTTCTACCGAACTGAACTAAGAGCGCTTTCTTATCAGAAAAGATAAGACTGTAACGAAAGGATTCTTTTTGTAACCCCAATAGATCTAGTATGCCTATACTATTATACTATATAATATGAGAAACATGAAAGAAAAGATTAGAGATGCCCAACTTGAATCGATCTCAATTAATCCCTCTTTACTGCTCCTTTGAGCAGTAATAGGTAGGGATGACAGGATTTGAACCTGTGACATTTTGTACCCAAAACAAACGCGCTACCAAGCTGCGCCACATCCCTTCAATTGGTCTACAACGTCATTGTAGAGAATTCCTGTCTTGTTTTCCACATCGTTATTTCCCCAATTGCTATATACAATTTCTCGGGCCATTTCGTCTTTTTGGTATCATTTAATTAAAAATGGAATAGATATAAATATAAATATAGATATAAATAATATGAATATTTAATATATAAAACTAATATATAAAAAAAGAGAATTTCTAATAAAAAAAGATAATATTGATTATCTAATAATTAAATAATTAAAAAATATAGTAAAAGACTTATATACATATGAAATACGGAACGGAATTCATCGTAAAAATAAAGGAGTCTTTTTCGGGAATGCTCGGGGACGCATTTTTTTCGGTTTTAAGAAAAAGAAAATCTTATTCACCGGATCATTGTACCTTTCAATTTGAATTAGGAATTCCGTGTACAACTAGAAGTGGTCCTTAACTTCATATGCATCTGATCATATATGTATTACTATATATGTATTCCAATCAAATATGTATTCCAATAAAAGAAGGAGGTTGTTCAATGCGAGATCTAAAAACATATCTCTCCGCGGCACCGGTACTAAGTACTTTATGGTTCGGGTCTTTAGCAGGTCTATTGATAGAGATTAATCGTTTTTTCCCGGATGCGTTGACATTCCCCTTTTTTTCATTCTAGTTATTGACATGGGAAGGAATAACGAAGATTAGAGTTACAATTAAATATCTGTGATTAATCCCTCTTTTCTCTTTTTTCCCTTTTTGTTTGTTTAGAATAAGGGAAAAAAGAGAAAGAATAAAAGTGGATTCGCCAAATGCGAGACTCGGATTCAAGTTCGAATTAAATTAATAATAATTTATAATAGAGGAATGGAGGTAGAATAAAAAAGAAAGTGGGGCTAGGGCAAGAGTATTATAGAAGATACTTAAATGAAATCTTGTACTAGTGAAATACTAGATACTTAAATGAAATATTGTACTGTGATTTGAAATATAGTTTTTCAATAGTTGTATATTATTTACTATATTGATTGCAGCGAAATTTTTCATAATTGAATTTCAAGTTAGTCACTTCTATTTTTTTCCTTTCTTCTTCTTCGTTTCGGATCGAAAATAGGAGCGTTGAGTCAATCAAAAATCCAAGGGAGGTTCATGGCTAAGAGTAAAGATGTCCGAATAACGGTTATTTTGGAATGTACCAGTTGTGTCCGAAATGGTGTTAATGTTAATAAGGTATCAACGGGCATTTCCAGATATATGACTCAAAAGAACCAGCACAATACGCCCAATCGATTGGAATTGAGAAAATTCTGTCCCTTTTGTTACAAACATACGATTCATGGAGAGATAAAGAAATAGATCGAACCAAGCACTTGCGTGTCACCCCTTCAAGGAAGGGGAAAATGACATTATATATATAAATATAAATAAACCAAATCCTATTTACTATTTATTCTATTCTAAAATTCATTTTATTTTAGATTCGACTGAAATAGGATTTTGGGGATAAGAAATAAACTAAACAAACCATGGATAAATCCAAGCGACCCTTTCTGAAATCCAAGCGACCCGTTCTGAAATCCAAGCGACCTTTTCTGAAATCCAATCTGAAATCCAAACGACCCTTTCGGAAATCCAAACGACCCTTTCGGAAAGCCAAGCGACCTTTTCGTAGGCGTTTACCCCCAATCCGACCGGGGGATCAAATTGACTATAGAAACATGAGTTTAATTACTCGATTTATTAGTGACCAAGGAAAAATATTAGCTCGACGAGTGAAAAGATTGACCTTGAAACAACAACGATTAATTACTCTTGCTATAAAACAAGCTCGTATTTTATCTTCGTTACCCTTTCTTAATAATGGGAAACTATTTAAGAAGAAAGAGAAACGAATTAACAAAAAATTTAATAAGCCAGGGAAACGCTTTAATAAAAAATTTCATCCGAAAGATAAAAAAATTACCAATAAAAGGAACTATTTGAAAAATCGATTCAAGAACAAAACGGAATCGCGTTAGCAACAGCGAGAAAGGCCTTTCCAGCCGAGATAAAGGCCTTTCCGGCCAATTTAAAAAGATACAGCATAATCCAAAAAATAAGAAATAGAAACAGTTTAATGAGAAACTGTTTTAAAAAAAAAATATGGAATGTCGTGAAATGAAAATGGGCGAGTCGACCGCTAGACCTACGAGTCTTAGAGCGAGAAAGAAATAGGTTTACTCTTTCTTTACTTGAATCAAAATTCCAATCCGAACTCAACCGAAGATTGAGGTTTTGCTCGAAAAATCCCAGAATCTAGATTTGATTATCGTGTCTTAAGAAACAAAAAAAAGAATCGGCGAAGAGTAAATCTTTTTTTTATTGAATGTGTTCATTCATTTTGACTACTTTCTCATATTTTATCATATTCTATAAATTATCCATTTTGACTCTACCCTCCCGGAGTTCATTCTCCGGGGAACTCCATTTAAATTATTCCTGCGGATTCTTTCCAATCTACTTCTTTTACGATCTCGTTGGAAATAAGAGAAATGGAATTCCTATTTGATATAGCTATTTGTGCAAGTATTTTACGATTAAGAAGCAACTGTCTCTTGTACAGATCGTGTATGAATCTACTATAACTATAGGATACCCCCCCTTCGTGCATTACTGCGTTTATTCGAGTAATCCACAAACGACGAAAGTTTCTCTTTTGCCTATCCCTATCCCGATGTGCCGAATCCAAAGCTCTTATTTTCTGTTGACTCATTGTTCGAGTAAGTCTTGAACGAGCTCTTTGAGAGCTTGATAAAAAGGAACGCACTTTTGTTCTACGTCTCCGAGCTATAGATCCCCGTTTAGTTCTGGTCATTGAATAAATGAAACTTTGGCGAATAACTAATTTATTTCCCCTCTTTCAGTTATTCTTTGTCCCTTTTCTAGTCTATTAATAACAAAACAGATTTTTCCAATGTATAAACTCAAAATTCCAATGGCTTTGGCTACTCTAACCTTCCCGACCACAATTTTTTCTTTTTTCTAGGCATTTCACTTCGAAATAGGAAGTTGTATTCTATATAGGTATCAAAAATAGAGTCAATAAAAAAGAAATAGAAATGGATAAAGAAATAGTGGATTCCATCGTTTCTATGGTTACTTCTTAAACGGTGAGGTCTTCTCTATACACCGGAGCCTTTATTTAATCCATCTTATTGGGAACTTGTATAGTTCCCATTCTTTGGCTCTACCCATGAATTAGACAGTAATAGGTCTTTCACAACGAGATCTACCTATACAGTAACGGTATTTTATTATGAAGGTTGGCTGGGTAGCTGACCCTGTTAGTCCGTTCTTGCAAGGGGCATAATCTTTCTGTTTTTTAACTAAGATTTCCTCCGCTTAATGGATAACTATTTTCTACCAATGGAGAATTGCTTCTCATCTTAAATTGAAGTGATTGGGTTTGCACCAACAGAAACCATAAATTTCATACACAATAGGGGGATATGATATATTTTCTTATTTTGAGATAGTGAATGGAGTTCACTTTTACATTCTATCCTATTGATCGGGATGGATCATTGATACTGGAAAAATGGGTTTCTTTTGTCCCAGCTCATGATCTGAACGAGTCGCACATACACCCTAGTACATGTTCCTCGACGCTGAGGGCATCCCCGAAGAGCGGGGGATTTTTTGACATTTCTAATTGGCTGTCTTGTATTTCTAATAAGTTGTTTAATAGTTGGCATGTTGAATCGTATACATAATGGGTTGGTTTAGATCGATCCTAACCAGATGATTATGAATGGCTTGTTTTTATTTAATATTCATTCTATTAAACTTGGTTACGAAGACAACATTTCGAAGTTAAGAAGACAACATTTCGAATTTAAGAAGACAAAATTTCGGATTTAAGAAGACAACATTTCTAATTTAAGAAGACAAAATTTCGAAATTAAGAAGACAAAATTTCGAAGTTAAGAAGACAAAATTTCGGATTTAAGAAGACAACATTTCTAATTTAAGAAGACAAAATTTCGAATTTAAGAAGACAAAATTTCGAATTTAAGAAGACAAAATTTCGAATTTAAGAAGACAAAATTTCGAATCGAGGATTTGCGCACAATCGGGTTTTGGTGCAATCGAAACTCGCTACTCGCCACTCCCTACAAGATCAACAATTCCATAATCTTTGGCTTCTTCTGCTGACATAAAAATATCTCTTTCCAGGTCTTGCTCTACAACCCAAAGGGGTTGGCCCGTTCTTTTTGCATAAGCCCTTCCGACCAGATTACGCAGTTCAGCGAATTCTTCCATTTCGATGAGACTTTCTCCCGTTGGTATCTGAAAAGCAGAAATACTAGGTTGATGGATCATTATCCTAGTGTGAGGGAGTGCTACACGTTGAGTAATTGTTCCTCCGGCCAAGATCAAAGATGCCATTGAAGCGCTTTCTCCTATACTTATTGTATGCATCGTTTGTGGCAAATATATCATCATATCATAAATAGCGAATCCGTTTATTATGGATCCGCCGGGAGAGCATATCCAGAAATATAGATCTTTTACCTCACCCTCCAAAGCGAGAAATACCATAAGACCTACAATTTGATTTGAGATCTCGGAATCAATCTCTTGGAGTATAAAAAGGAATCCTTGTCGAGCAAGTCGGTTGTATATGTCGACCCAAGACGCTTCTTCGTCTCCAGGAATCTGAAAAGGTACTTTTGGAACACCTACAGGCATAAAATAAAAGAAAAACGAATTTATAGATTTCACTTTGATGTGGAAACATAACAATCGGTTTATTGTCTTTCTAATATTGTCCTTTATCGTATTTTATCCATAGATTCGAAAAATTCATAAAGAAAGACAGAATAAATAAGGGAAAATTATTACGAATAGGTCCTTCTAATGATGAACAAGTATGGACGTATTCACTCATAGAAAACGGTATCAACCTCCCCATTGCGTATTGGTACTTATCGAGTATAGAATAAATCTGCTTCTCTTTGTTCCTACGAACGGAATTCTTCCATTATTACTATTACTAACAGAATCAAACAAATATGAATCCTTGCTCGGAAATAATCCACTGAACAGGGGAGGTTCATAACATAGTGATAGTATAGTATAGTCTTTTCCAATGCAATAAAGTTACGTAGTGTCTTTTTTTCTTTGATAAAGGGGTATTTCATGGGTTTGCCTTGGTATCGTGTTCATACCGTTGTATTGAATGATCCCGGTCGACTGCTTTCTGTCCATATAATGCATACAGCTCTGGTTGCGGGTTGGGCCGGTTCTATGGCTCTGTATGAATTAGCAGTTTTTGATCCCTCTGACCCCGTTCTTGATCCAATGTGGAGACAGGGTATGTTCGTTATACCATTCATGACTCGTTTAGGAATAACCAATTCGTGGGGTGGTTGGGGTATCACAGGAGGGACTATAACGAATCCGGGTATTTGGAGTTACGAAGGTGTGGCCGGGGCACATATTGTGTTTTCTGGCTTGTGCTTCTTGGCAGCTATCTGGCATTGGGTATATTGGGATCTAGAAATATTTTGTGATGAACGTACAGGAAAACCTTCTTTGGATTTACCCAAAATCTTTGGAATTCATTTATTTCTTGCAGGAGTGGCGTGCTTTGGTTTTGGTGCATTTCATGTAACAGGCTTGTATGGTCCTGGAATATGGGTGTCCGATCCTTATGGACTAACGGGAAAAGTGCAATCTGTAAATCCAGCGTGGGGCGTGGAAGGTTTT